AATATTTGCGCCAAATATATGATCCTTTCTTGAACGGGCCGCATCGTGGAAGAATCAAAAACTTTCTTTCACCTTTAATTATAAATAAAATTGTAACAGAAAGTTTTCTAAAAATAAATAAAATTCATACTATCTTTCTTACTGATACTCATCTTGAAAAATTAGAACAGAAAATAGATAGATTTGAAAAAAAAGCATTATCAAAAAAAATGAGTTATTTCTTGACTTTAATCAATCAACTTGTTAGAGAAAGGGAATCCAATTTAAATTTGAAAAAATCTTTTTTATTTTCAGAACAAGAAAGAGTTGAGTTTGAAAAGGTTTGTTTCCTTTTCCAATTTTTATTCAATACAATTATAACCGATACTAATAATAAAAAAAGAAATAAAAACATTATTAGAATAAAAGAAATTAGTAAAAAGGTACCTCGATGGTCGTATAAATTAATCAATGAATTAGAACAACAGGAAGGAGAGGGTGAAGAAGAAGTACCCATTGATCATGAGATTCGTTCAAGAAAATTCAAACGTGTAGTAATTTTTAGTGATAACGAGCAAAATAGTGATACTACTAATAAAGATACTAACAACCCCGATCAAACAGACGAAGTGGCTTTAATACGTTATTCACAACAATCGGATTTTCGGAGAGACATAATCAAAGGTTCTATCCGAGCACAAAGACGTAAAACAGTTATTTGGGAACTCTTTCAAGGAAATGTGCATTCTCTCTTTTTTTTGAACAGAATAGACAAATTGAGTTTTTTTTCTTTTAATACCTCAGGACTAATGAAACTCATTTTTCAAAACTGGATGAGAGAGGGAGCAGAAAAAAAAATTTTAGATTATACAGAAGAAGAGAGAAAAGAAGAAAAAAAAAAAGAGAAGGACAAAAAAGAAGAAAACAAAAGAAAGGAGAAAGCACGAATAGAAATAGCAGAAACTTGGGATACAATTCCATTTGCGCAAGTAATAAGAGGTTTAATGTTAATAACTCAATCAACTGTTAGAAAATGGATTCTATTACCTTCATTAATAATAGCTAAAAATATTATCCGTATGCTACTATTGCAATTTCCTGAATGGTCTGAAGATTTAAAGGAATGGAAGAGAGAAATACATATTAAATGTACTTATAATGGTGTTCAATTATCAGAACGAGAATTTCCAAAAAATTGGTTACTAGATGGTATTCAGATAAAAATCCTATTTCCTTTCTGTCTAAAACCTTGGCACGAATCTAAACTAAGGTATTCTTATCTAGATCGAATAAAAAAAAAAGGTAAAAAAGATACTTTTTGTTTTTTAACAGTTTGGGGAATGGAAACTGAAATCCCTTTTGGTTCTCCCCGGAAAAGGCCTTCTTTTTTTGAACCTGTTTTAAAGAAACTCGAAAAAACCCTTGTAAATTTAAAAACAAAATCCTTTTTCATTTTACACGTTTTAAAAGCAAGAACAAGATTCTTTCTAACTATCTCAAAAAAAACAAAAGAAAGGTTTAGCAAAAATATTTTCTTTTTAAAACGAATAATAAAAGAAATCTCAAAAATAAATATATTTATATTTAGTAGATTGAAACAAGTCGATAAATCAAGCGAAACTAAAAAAGAAAATGATTCTATAATGAGTAATCAAATAATTAATGAATCTATGAATCAAATTAGATCTAGAAATTGGACAAATTTTTTACTGACAGAAAAAAAAATGAATGGTCTAACTGATAGAACAAGTACAATTAGAAAAAAAATAGAAAGAATTACAAAAGAAAAAAAAAAAGTGACTCCAGGAATAAATGTGAGTCCTAATACTAATAAAAGTAGTTGTAATGCTAAAAGATTCCAATTAACAAAAACTCTTTGGCAAATATTAAAAAGACGTAGTGCTCGATTAATTCGTAAATTAAATTTTTTTATAAAAATTTTCATTGAAAAGATATACATAGATATCCTTCTATTTATCATTAATATTCCTAGAATACATACAAAACTTTTTCTTGAATCAACAAAAAATTTTATTGATAAACCTATTTCCAATACTCAAAAAAATAACGAAAAAAGTAATAAAACCAATCAAAGTACAATTGACTTTATTTCAACTATACAAAAGCCCTTTTATAATATTATTTATAATATTAGTAATAATAATTCACAGAATTTTGATGAATTATCTTCCTTCTCACAAGCATATGTATTTTACAAATTATCACAAGTTCAAGTTCTTAACTTGTTTAAGTTAAGATCTATTCTTGAATATTACGGAACATCTTTTTTTCTTAAAACTTCAATCAAAAATGATTTTGACAGACAAGGCCTAATTGATTCTAAATTTAAAGATAAGAAACTTCCGAACTCGAAAAAAAATAAATGGAAAGGCTGGTTAAGAGATTATTATCAATATAATTTATCCCAGATTAGATGGTCTAAATTAATAGCACAAAGATGGCGAAATAGCACCAAAAAATATCGTACAATTCAAGATAAAAATTTAAACAAAGAAGTTTCATATGAAAAAAAAAAAAGTGATTACGAAATATATTTATTACCAAATCAGAAAGATCATTTTCAAAAATACTATAGATATAATCTTTTATCTTATAGATCTATTAATTATGAAAAGAAGGAGGACCTATCCATTTATAGATCACCATTGCAAGTAAATCAAACTCCAAAGAATTCTTATAATTACAATATACAAAAAAGAAAAAATTTTGCTAGATTAGCCTATATACCTATCAATCATTTTCTAGGAAAAAGTGCTAGTATATATATGGAAAAAAATATGGATCGAAAATATTTTGATTGGAAAATTCTCAATTTTTGTTTTCGAAAAAAAGTAGATATTGAAGCTTGGGTCAAGGTCAATACCAACAAGAATCAAAATACTAAGACCGAGGCTCCTAAATATCAAATAATTAATAAAGTCGATAAAAAAGATCTTTTTTATTTTATGGTTCATCAAAATGAAGAAATTTCCAAGAAAAAAAAAAAATGGGATTGGATGGGAATGAATGCGGAAATATTAAGTCATCCTATATCGAATCTAGAACTTTGGTTCTTCCCAGAATTTTTCCTATTTTATAATACATATAAAATGAAACCCTGGTTTATACCAAGCAAATTCCTTTTGTTGAATTTTAATATAAATGAAAGTCTTAGTGAAACTCAAAACATGAATAGAAAACAAAAAGAACTTATACCGTCAAACGAAAAAAAATATTTTGAATTTGAATTCAAGAATAAAAAAGAAAAAAAATTTGAAAATCAAAGAGATCTTAGCTCAAATATACAAAACCAAGAAAACGAAATTGCAGAAACTTATTCGGAATCAAACATGAAAAAACTACAAAAGAAAAAACAATACAAGAGCAATACGGAAGCAGAATTAGATTTCTTCCTGAAAAGATATTTACTTTTTCAATTGAGATGGGATGGTGCTTTGAATCAAAGAATGATCAATAATATCAAAGTATATTGTCTCTTGCTTCGACTGAGAAATCCAAAAAAAATAACCCTATCCTCTATTCAAAGAAGAGAGCTGAATCTTGATATAATGCTGATTAAAAAGAATTTAACTCTTACAGAATTGATGAAAAGGGGGAGATTGATTATCGAACCTTTTCGTCTGTCTGTAAAAAAAGCGGGCCAGTTTATTATGCATCAAACTATAAATATTTCATTAGTTCATAAGAGTAGGGATTGTACTAATCAAAGATACCGAGAGCAAAGATATGCTGATAAGGAGCATTTTGATAAATCCATTCGAAGCCATCTAACTGGAAATAAGCATTTTTTTTTGCTTTTCCCTGAAAATATTTTAGCGTCTCGGCGTCGTAGAGAATTGAGAATTCTAATGTGTTTCCATTCAAAGAATAATCAAAGTATGGATAAAAATATAATATTTTGTAATGGGAATAATTTAAAAAGTTCTAGTCAATTTTTGAATGAAAATAAAGATCTTGATAGACAAAAATTAATGAAATTAAAATTCTTTCTTTGGCCCAATTATCGATTAGAAGATTTATCTTGTATGAATCGCTATTGGTTTGATACAAATAATGGAAGTCGTTTCAGTCTGTTAAGGATACGTATGTACCCCACAGTTGAAAGGTAATTAATTAAACTTTATGTCTGTACCATATCTGATATATGAAAGCAAACAAATGCATATATAACTTGTGTTACATTTTAGTCTAATATATGATACTAATTTAATGTAATAGGGTATCCATTATTTCTAAAAACGAATCAACGCAATCTTCTTAATTTTAAGATTTAAACAATTCTCTTTTGAAAATGCAAAATAGACTATTGTTTTGTATGCCTATCCGAATGCAAGTTTAATTGGATTGATTCTTTTTATTTAAAAAAATTAATTGATTATGTATACCAAATTAAACTAACTCACATTATTATTACTGATCGGTCAAATTAATATTTGTAAAAAGGGGGGGTTATTTTATGGTAAAAAATTCATTCATTTCAGTTATTTCACAAAAAGAAAAAGAAGAAAACCCGGGGTCTGTTGAATTCCAAGTATTCTGTTTTACTAATAAGATACGAAAGCTTACCTCCCATTTGGAATTGCACAAAAAAGACTATTTATCTCAGAGAGGTCTGCGTAAAATTTTGGGAAAGCGCCAACGCCTGCTAGCTTATTTATCAAAAAAAAATAGAGTACGTTATAAAGAATTAATAGGTCAGTTGAATATTCGAGAAATAAAAACTCATTAATTTGAAAAATTCTTTTAATTTTGATGACTCTCTTTTGATTTTCAGCAATTCATGAAAGAATGAATCAGGAAAAAAGCTATGACTGCACCAGCTACAAGAAAGGACCTCATGATAGTCAATATGGGTCCTCACCACCCATCAATGCATGGTGTTCTTCGACTCATCCTTACTCTAGATGGTGAAGATGTTATCGGCTGTGAACCAATATTAGGTTATTTGCACAGGGGGATGGAAAAAATTGCAGAAAACCGAACAATTATACAATATTTGCCTTATGTAACACGCTGGGATTATTTAGCTACTATGTTTACAGAAGCAATAACTGTAAATGCACCAGAGCAGTTGGGAAATATTCAAGTACCTAAAAGAGCTAGTTATATCAGAGTAATTATGTTGGAGTTGAGTCGTATAGCTTCTCATTTGTTATGGCTTGGACCCTTTATGGCAGATATTGGTGCACAGACTCCCTTCTTTTATATTTTTCGAGAAAGAGAATTAATATATGATCTATTCGAAGCTGCCACCGGTATGCGAATGATGCATAATTATTTTCGTATTGGAGGAATAGCCGCCGATCTACCTCATGGATGGATAGATAAGTGTTTGGATTTTTGCGATTATTTTTTAAGGGAGGTTGCTGAATATAAAAAGCTTATTACGCGGAACCCCATTTTTTTAGAACGGGTTGAAGGGGTAGGCGTTGTTAGTGAAGAGGAAGCAATAAATTGGGGTTTATCAGGACCAATGCTACGAGCTTCCGGAATACAATGGGATCTTCGTAAGGTTGATCATTATGAGTGTTATGATGAATTTGACTGGGAAGTCCAATGGCAAAAAGAAGGGGATTCATTAGCTCGTTATTTAGTACGAATCAGTGAAATGACAGAGTCTATAAAAATAATTCAACAGGCTCTGGAAGGAATTCCGGGAGGGCCCTATGAGAATTTAGAAACCCGTCGCTTTGCTGGAGTAAGAAATACCGAATGGAATTATTTTGAATACCGATTCATTAGTAAAAAACCTTCTCCTACTTTTGAATTGTCGAAGCAAGAACTTTATGTAAGAGTCGAAGCTCCAAAAGGAGAATTGGGGATTTTTATGATAGGAGATCAGAATGTTTTTCCTTGGAGATGGAAAATTCGACCGCCGGGTTTTGTCAATTTACAAATTCTTCCTCAATTAGTTAAAAGAATGAAATTGGCTGATATTATGACGATACTAGGTAGCATAGATATCATTATGGGAGAGGTTGATCGTTGAAATGATAATTAATACAACAATAATAAATACAACAGAAGTAGAAGCTATCAATTCTTTTTCTAGGTTGGAATTCTTATTCTTAAAAGAACTCTATGGCATCATATGGATGTTTGTCCCTATTTTAACTACTGTATTAGGAATTACAATAGGTGTACTCATAATTGTTTGGTTAGAAAGAGAAATATCCGCTGGGATACAACAACGTATTGGCCCTGAATATGCCGGCCCATTGGGGGTTCTTCAAGCTCTAGCAGATGGGACAAAATTGCTTTTCAAAGAGAATCTTCTTCCATCTCGAGGAAATATTAGTTTATTTAGTATTGGCCCCTCCCTAGCTGTCATATCTATTTTGTTAAGTTATTCAGTAATTCCTTTTGGCTATTATCTTGTTCTAGCCGATCTCAGTATAGGCGTTTTTTTATGGATTGCTATTTCAAGTATTGCTCCCATTGGACTTCTTATGTCAGGATATGGATCAAATAATAAATATTCCTTTTTAGGTGGTCTACGAGCTGCTGCTCAATCAATTAGTTATGAAATACCATTAACTCTATGTGTGTTATCAATATCTCTACGTGTGATTCGTTAAAACATAAACTTTCTTTTATTTCGTTTTTCGTTTCTAGTAAAAAAGTGAAATGAATTGAATCCATTTTTATTCTTTTATTCATCAGTTAAATTGATGAACTAAACCAGATAGTTATATGAGTGAGAGAAAACAGCTTAAAAATTCGCAGTAAAAAATGGAGTCTCATTGCCTATGTACAAGAGTTAAATGAAAAGGAAACAACAGTCTATACTGTTTAACCTTTAACCCCAAGCTTTTGATTAATTATTCATCATGGCTTGAAGCGGGTTTAAAATAAAGAGCTAACTCTAGAAAATTTTGACTATCTATTTCCATAGTTGTATTACTCTAAGAATAACAAGGGATTGAGCAAAAAAGAGTGGATGATTAGGAACACCAAGATACAAAAAGGGTTAGTAATGTAAATAATGAAAATTATCCAACCGGATATTTCGACATCAAGAAAATCCAACTGGGGATTTAAGTTAGTAGAAACGACCAAGCAGTACACCCCATGATTTCGATCCAGAGTATGCTCCTATCCCCGATTAAGTAAATAACTATCAAGAACGAAGTAATCCTTTACCCTTTTTTACGTCTCCCCTTTTATGAGAAAGGAGAATAGGAACAAAAAAATAGAAAGAATAGAAAACAAAGACAGCTTTTTTCTTTCTTTCCTATCATAGAACTTTAAAGAATTAGAATTCGTATGCTGATTCATGAACTAAATGTCTAATTTTTGTAATCAAAAATAATAGGTTGAAATCTCTATGAATCTCTTAATAAAAATTGTTACAAAAAATATTTTATTCAAAGATTAAGTTATTACTCAACTAAAGAACAATTGAATTGTTAAAAAAAAGATGAGATCAATTCCGAAGCACGGTTTATTAGAACTATATTCTATAGCAGACAGAATTCCATTGGTCTAATTCGGGACCTT